TGATTCAGTATCATCGGGATGCAATTCATTCCGTTGAATTTGCAGGAGTCAAATTTATCATCTCTATGGGATTAGATCCCGAGTTATTGCGAAACAAAAGAAGATTAGATTATGGAAGTCAATATTCTCGCACTTATTGCTACTGCACTGTTCATTCTAGTTCCTACTGCTTTTTTACTTATCATCTATGTAAAAACAGTCAGCCAAAATGATTAATTTGAATGAAACTTGAATTATTATAAGTTCTTATCGATGATTCAAGAAATGAAAGAAAGGGATTCAAACTCGAAATCTTAAATAAAATGATTAGGCTGGAATCAGAAGTATTGTAGTAAGTATCTAAGCTGGTGTGGTAGAAAGAACTATATATATAGTTCTTTCTACCACACCAGCTATAGTATTGTTTTTATTATTATTATATATAGATCAAATTACAATATGTATGTACATATATTAGATGTACATATAGATAGCACTCTATTTCTTTTAGTTTGATTTCCCATCTCAAGAAGTCATTGATTGAACAATTAACGGATGATCCGCGGAGTTAAGTTATACAGTAACTTCTTTGGATTTGTAAAAGGAGTAGAGCAGACCCTGTCCATTTTTCATGCTTAAACATGAGATGAATCAAAAAAAGCATAAAAACTTTTCTAGTAGTCTAAAACAAATGTTAAATGTGTGATATGTGGATCGCTCAACAGAAGAAAGATCTCATTTTATTATGTGTCGGATCTCTTTGGCCAATCACTAATCGCTTCGTTTCCGATAGAAAGAAAATATGTATTGTCGTAATAGCAGAACGACTTTCTTTTAGAAAGGTAAAAGAAAAAGGGAAATAAATAAAGAAAAAAAAAATAGTATTAGTTTTTCTTATTGTAATATCCATAATTATGATAAGAGCTGATTCACTAAAATAGAATATTTAGGAAAAATTAGGTTGGAAAAAATCGCCTATCATGTGTAGATTTGAGTTTCGAAATACAATTATGGTAATCATTCATTACTGTATTCCAGTACAATTTGGAAGACATTTTTCTTTTTTTAGGGCTTCGCAAAATGATCAATAAAGAATTGATACGGTTCGATTGAGCAATTAGTAGTGCCCAGCCTTAGAGTCCACTCCTTCCCCATACTACAAGTGAAAGGGAAAATGTAAAGACTACCATTAAAGCAGCCCAAGCAAGACTTACTATATCCATGTGAATTATGTCCCCTATTTCTATGAAGGAATTATTCTATTATTGATTAATAATCATAGCGGAATCAATAGCGCAGAGTCAAAATAGGTAAGACTATTTATTGATGAACCAATTCAATAAATACACTCGTAACAAATTTCTATATTTTAGGGTTTCTGGTAAAATCAGGAAGCATTTAGTACAAATACAATGATACACAGGTCTTTTCCTTGGAAATATCAAAGGAATGCTTCTACTTCTATATGGAGCATGTAAGAATAGTAAGACTTATTGTTTGTTTTGCTATTAATGCCTTTCCTTACTAAGCAAAAAGCATAAAAATATACCATCACGATAGATAACTATCTATCAGATACCTCTATTTCCTATTTGATCTAAGCTTACTGTCTTTCTTTCTGTGAAAAAATCAGGAAAACCCACCACCACTATTAATTAAGACATTCTTTTTTTTTTCAACTTTAACCTTTACTCTTTTAATACCAGACGGAGTCACGAGACACTACTTTGAATACGGGTATAATTTAAGAGATCTTGTTATTATAGTCTTTCGTATAATCTCTTCTTCAATTCTAGTAGCAAAAACAGAGTGTCCCTTAGGAACCTTTGGATACCGAAATTTCCGACCTTAGTTCTGGATCCCGGAATTGGCTCTCACCATTTATTTGATTCAATTGAATCAAATAAATGGTGAGAGCCAATCATGAAATTAATAAGTGAGAGTTGCTTGATCTCTATTCATACCGATTTTGGCTACACCTAAATTTTGAGAAAAAAAAATGACAGTCTTTTATAAAACCTACGCCATGGGTTATCAAAATCGAGTATTGACACGCCCACTTAGCCCTTTGCCTCTGTTTTTTGCTCCGCAAGAATTCGTCAAATTAGATTGGCAAGATAGGAAAGAAATCAAAAATCTTTTGTTGATCAGGCGACACCCGGATTTGAACTGGGGATAAAGGATTTGCAGTCCCCTGCCTTACCACTTGGCCATGCCGCCAAATTCGGTCCAAAACGGATAAAAATATTATCTATATTCTAATTCTATTACTCACTCCTTTTTTCTCTTGAATATCATTGTACTTATCCTTTTTAAAATTGAAAAAGAAATTCCTGTTTTTTATTGGATCTAGTTTAGATTCTTCTCTTCGATTGATTGTATCTTAAAATATACATCGCTTAAAAACATCCCTTGTCCTTTATATTGAGAGTAGAAAAAATGGATTTCCGGTCACAGACTGCAAAATTCAGGACAAATTGGAACCATTAACAATTTACTTTAAATTAGCAAACGAGTCTGC